TTTACCAAGTTCAATGTTAGCCAGATTAGTAAACATTTATATGTTTCGATGCAACAACAAGATGTTATTTGTAACAAGTAGTTTTGTTGGTTGGTTAATTGGTCACATTTTATTCATGAAATGGGTTGGGTTGGTATTAGTTTGGATACAGCAAAATCATTCTATTAGATCTAATGTACTTATTCGATCAAATAAGTATCTGGTGTCAGAATTTAAAAATTCTATGGCTCGAATCTTTAGTATTCTCGTATTTATTACCTGTGTCTACTATTTAGGCAGAATGCCGTCACCCATTTTGACTAAGAAACTGAAAGAAACCTCAGAAACAAAAGAAAGTGAGGACGAAACAGATGTAGAAATAGAAAAAACTTCCGAAACGAAGGAGACTAAACAGGAAGAAGAGGGATTCACCGACGAAGATCCTTCTCCTTCCCTTTTTTCGGAAGAAAAGGAGGATCCGGACAAAATTGATGAAACGGAAAAGATCCGAGTGAATGGAAAGGACAAAACAAAGGATGAATTCCACTTGCACTTAAAAGAAGCATGCTATAAAAATAGCCCAACTTCTTATTCTGGCAATCAAGATATTTCGAAGTTAGAAATACTTAAAGAAGAAAAGAAAAACCTCTTCTGGTTTGAAAAACCCCTTCTTTCTCTTCTTTTCGACTATAAACGTTGGAATCGCCCAACGCGATATATAAAAAACAATCGATTTGAAAATGCGGTAAGAAATGAAATGTCACAATATTTTTTTTATACATGTCAAAATGATGGAAAACAAAGAATTGCTTTTACATATCCACCCAGTTTATCAATTTTCTGGGAAATGATACAAAAAAAGATTTCTTTGTCTACAACAGACAAATTCTTATACGATGAACTATACAATTATTGGATTTATACCAATGAACAAAAAAAAAACAGCTTAAGCACTGAATTTGCTAATAGAATTGCAGTTCTAGACAAAGGACTTTTTTATATAGATGGACTCGATAAAAAAACTCGATTATGCAATGAGAAAACTAAAAAGGAATATTTGCAAAAAAAAAATGATCCTTTCTTAAATGGATCCTATCGTGGAATAATAAAAAAATGCTTTTCGCCCTCTATTAGAAATGAAACTGCAGTCCAAAATTGGATAGATGGAATTTTTATAAATAAGATTCATAGTATTCTTCGTAATGATTATAATTACCACGAATTTGAACAGAAAAAAGATACATTTAATAAAAAATCAATATCAAAAGAAATTAGCCATTTCATGCCTTTAATGAGTCCATTTTCTGGGGAATCAACATTCACTCTGAAAGGTATTTCTTTACTTCCAGAAGATCAAGAAACATTTTTAAAACTTTTAGTTGATGCAATCATAGAACTAAAAAAAAATAAGAAATTAATAAAAAACTGGATACAAAAAATAAATAAAAAAAAAGATATGATGAAATGCGGCCACCTCCTATATACTTTAAACTTTCTGCTACAAAAAAACTTGTAATACCCAAACCGTTTGGAATTCCATCAATTATTCGTCTATCAATAATCGAAACTAACTCAGTCAAACTTGTTAGACCCTTGATAAAATATGTTTCATAAAAAGTATCGATATAACCGCGGTTAAAAGACCAATTATATAAAATATTTTTTATTTTGTCCCCAAAAATTCTCTTCGGACTTACTTTATCAAATGAATTAATTAAGGCAAAATTTTTTAACGGTGAATAAACGGGTTTATATAAAAAGAAGGCGATAAATATTCCCCAACAAGCTATACTAACTGACAAAGTTGCATTTATAAAAAATTCAAACCAATCCATAAAATTATTGGAAGTTGAGTGGAAAGGGTTTATGGGCGGAGTTAACCATTTAGTTAATATATCCAACTCTATTCCTTCTTGATTAAATGGAATTCCTATTAATCCACTGAATAAAGTAAATAGAATCAATACAATAAGAGGGAATAATATAGTATTGTCCGATTCAGAAGGATATGAATAATTTTTTTTTTTATAAAAATCAGTATAAGTATCAGTAATAGTAATAAAAGATCGCATCATTTTAAAAAAATTTTGAGAAATTATATATGGTTTTTTCCTAAAAACCGAAACTCCTTCTCTAGTGTTATTCATGCTTAATAAGTTAAATAAAGATAAATTTTTATTAATGGTTTTGAATCCTTCTTTACCCCATAAAGATATTGAATAGAGAGAACTGCTTTTTTGTCCACTATAATTTTTACAATAAAGGTTCAACTGTCCGTCAAACGTAAGCAAATAGATTCTAAACATATAAAATGCGGTTAATCCGGCTGTGAAATAAGCTATTAGTGCTAAAATTGGCGAATATAACCAACTATCGTTAAGAATTTCATCTTTAGACCAAAAGCAAGCCAAAGGCGGAATGCCACAAAGAGAAAGCGTACCTATTAAAAAAGAAATTTTTGTAATTGGAAGATGTTTTGTTAATCCCCCCATAAGAACCATATTCTGACTTTTATCTGGAGAATATCCAACAAGCGTTTCCATTGAATGAATAAGAGACCCGGATCCTAAAAACAATAATGCTTTTGAATAAGCATGAGTAATCAAATGAAATAAAGCAGCTCGATAAGAACCCATACCTAGAGCTAACATCATATAACCCAATTGTGACATTGTAGAATAAGCTAAACTTCTTTTAATGTCTTTTTGAGCAAGAGCTAAAGTAGCTCCTAAAAATAAAGTTATTATACCTATAAAAGCGATTCCATACAGTATATAAGGTATAACTATGAAAAGAGGAAAAAGTCGAGCAGCTAGAAAAATCCCCGCTGCGACCATGGTCGCAGCATGTATGAGAGCTGAAATAGGAGTAGGCCCCTCCATAGCATCGGGTAACCATACATGAAGAGGAAATTGGGCGGATTTTGCAACTGCACCAGCAAATAAGAAGAAAGTACATAAAATACAAAATAAAAGATTGACCTCATTATTTTGAATTAAGTTAGCAAATATTTGAAACAAATCACGAAAATCGAAACTGCCGGTTACCCAATAAAGACCCAAAATTCCTAATAATAAGCCAAAATCCCCTACACGATTAGTCACAAATGCTTTTTGACAAGCATTGGCGGCAGTGGGTCGTGTGAACCAAAAACCTATTAATAGATACGAACACATTCCCACTAATTCCCAAAAAATATATATTTGTATCAAATTTGAACTAGTAACTAATCCTAACATAGAAGTATTAAAAAAACTTAGATAAGCAAAAAATCTTAAATATCCCCCATCATGATACATATAATTATCGCTATAAATAAGAACCAAAATTGCAACAGTAGTTATTAGAACTGACATAATAGAAGTAAGTGGATCAATCAAGTAACCGAATTCGAAAGAAAAATCATTATTAATAGTCCACGACCAGACATATTGATAAATAGAATTACTATTTATTTGTTGAATCGAGAGTGTTATCGACAAAATCATAGCTATAGTTAACAAGGAAATACTAGAAAAAGCCCACATGCGCCGAAGATTTTTTGTCACTACCGGAAAAAGGAGAAGTCCCACTCCTATTAATAAAGGAATTGGAAGTGGAATGAAGGGAATGATCCATGCATATTGATATATATGTTGCATAATAGAAAAATTTATTTCGAATTTATTTTTTTTAATATTCAAATCAAGAAGTTCTCATTGGTCAAATAAAAAATGAGTTAGTCTACACAAATATTTCTAAATTATTCATTAAATTTGAATATATTAAATTAAGAAAGAAAATCCAAAAATTCAACTTTTCTTGAGATTTTAATCATTTATAATCAGTATATAGAATACAGGATAAAAACGACCTTATAATCCTAAGATTTATTTAGTAAAGTTTTAAAAAAATTAAGAATGATATAAACAAATTAGTTTAGTTTCAAATTTGGTCAGAATTCGTAACCTATTTTACTCAAATTACTCCAAAATTTTGGATTGTTTTACATTCTAAATAAAAAAACTATTGAGATGTTTTAAAAAAACCAAAGTCAAGTTTTTGAATTAAGATTCAGATTGTTTTTAACAAATTTAATATGAAATTAATAATTAGGTTTTTCTATTTTTAAACAATTGATGAAGAATCAAAAGGATCACGTCTAGAATATAAATACATAGATAATGAATAAGAAACAAAGATTTGTTTGAACAATAGATGTCTTTCACATCCAACTATAACAATGAACAATAAATCAATTTAAAATGGCAGTTCCAAAAAAACGTACTTCTATTTCCAAAAAGCGTATTCGTAAAAATATGTGGAAAAATAAAGGGTATTGGTCGGCGTTAAAAGGTTTTTCGTTAGTAAAATCTCTTTCGACCGGGAATTCTAAAAGTTTTTTTGTACTAAAAATAAAATAAATACAAAAACTTTGAATAATCGTAATTGACCAGATTCAAAAAAAAAAAGAGACTAACATAACAAATTAGTCTGAAAAATTCAGACGAAATTTACTTTTTCATTTCAAATAAACAATTTTAAAATAAAAAAAATTTCTTTCAATTTTTAATATGAAATTAATGTTTAGAAAAAAATGGGACTTTTTTTTTTTTTTTATGATATGGCGAAGAGGAATTCTTATGTCAACCATAAAAGGGTATTTTTTTTTTAAACAAAAAAAAAAGATAGCATCATCAGCGTTTTTTTAGTCTATTTTGTCATTTTTAAGATGGGGATTTTTTCCCCATCAATCTTTTTGTCTTATCAAAACAAAATCTTCAAAGTATTTTTTAGTTGAAAATTGTCAATAGAAAACGAAAAAGTTTTCTTATATGACATATTCAGTTCAATATTAAATAGGTTTGTTGAAACATAAACTAACCTATAGACAAATAAAAAATCCTTTTTATTATTTATTATTTATAAATATTAATTCATTTTTTTTTGATATAAAAATATCCATTTAAGAAAAAACGATTTGATCCCGTACTAAAATTTGGATCTACAAAAGTTTATTTTTCAGTATTCATATTAATTTTTTATTTACTAGTTTAGAAATCAGATAACAAATAAATTTATCAAACAAAAACGAGAAAAAACTGCGTTACGGTTTACCCCGGAGTGAGAGATAGAATACTCCATTTACAAAAGTTCCAAACATAAACGACACGAAAATCAATTGACAAATCAAAGTAGTACTCTAAAATTGACTTTAAAAGAATTAAAATTCTCTTTAATTTATAAAATTAATAATTTTTAATGTTTCCTAAAATAAAAAATAAAAGACAAAATATAATAATTAATCTCGACGATTGAATAAAAAAAGGGTATTATGATTTTAAACAAGCCGCTATGGTGAAATTGGTAGACACGCTGCTCTTAGGAAGCAGTGCAGTAGCATCTCGGTTCGAGTCCGAGTAGCGGCATGACATCTTAAAAATTCTCAAAAGAATTCAAGAGTTCTATAGGCTATAATAGCCTATATTGAATAATAATAATGAAAAAGTAAATTTCTTTTCTTTCCTATTTTCATTTGAGAATTTGGGATTTATTTTTTTTTATTATTATATATATGTTATTTTCGACTTTAGAACATATTTTGACTCATATTTCTTTTTCAACGGTTTCCGTTGTAATTACACTCCATTTAATAACTTTATTCGCCAATGAAAAAGTACGACTATATAATTCAGTAGAATCAATCGAAAAGGGCATGATAGTTACTTTTTTTTCTATAACGGGATTATTAATTACGCGTTGGATTTATTGGAAACATTTTCCATTAAGTGATCTATATGAATCATTAATATTCCTTTCCTGTAGTTTTTACATTATTCATATGATTCCATATTTAAAAAAAAAAATTTAAGTGCAATAACTGCGCCAAGTGCTCTTTTTACTCAAGGGTTTGCTACTTCAGGCCTTTTAACAGAAATGCATCAATCTTCAATATTAGTACCCGCTCTTCAATCCCATTGGTTAATGATGCACGTAAGTCTGATGGTACTGGGTTATGCAGCTCTTTTATGCGGATCATTATTATCGGTAGGACTTCTAATCATTATATTTCAAAAAAATATAATAATGATTTTTGATAAAAGAAAACTTTTATTAAATGAGTCATTTGTCTTCAGTGAGATTCAACACATCAATGAAAAAGGCAATATTTTCGAAAGCGTTTCAACCTTTTCTGTTAAAAATTATTACAGGTCTCAATTGATTGAACAACTGGATCATTGGAGTTATCGTGTTATTAGTTTAGGATTTATCCTTTTAACCATAGGTATTCTTTCAGGAGCAGTTTGGGCCAACGAGGCATGGGGCTCATATTGGAATTGGGATCCTAAGGAAACTTGGGCATTTATTACTTGGGCTGTCTTTGCAATTTATTTACACATTAGAACAAATAAGAGTTGGCAGGGTGCAAATTCTGCAATTGTAGCTTTTATCGGTTTTCTTATAATTTGGATATGTTATTTTGGAGTCAATCTCTTAGGAATAGGGCTACATAGTTATGGTTCATTCACATTAACACCTAATTAAATTGAAGAGAGGACCCTACGAATACAAGCATAGGATAAGGTGTTTCTTATAAATTTAGAAACAGGTGAGAACCATTTAAATGGTTCTCACAAACGTCAAATATGCCCAATTAGAATTCCGATTCACTCTTTAATATAAAGAAGACTCCCTTTTGAATTTAATGAAAAGAAACTTATATAGAAAAAAATTTTGATAGAATAGCTTCCACCTTCTCAGCGGATAATGAAAGAACGAAATCTGGATAAACGCCAACACCTATTACTGGTAGAAAAAGAGAAGTCGAAACAAAAAATTCTCGTGGCCCAGAATCAAAAAGATAAGAGTTTGTAATATTAAATAACTTATATCCATAATACATTTTGCGTGACATAGATAATAAATAAATAGGAGTTAATATCATTCCAATTGCCATTCCAAAAGTAATTAGTATTTTTGGCATTAAAAGTAATTTTTGGCTCGTAATTATTCCAAAAAACACTATTAATTCTGCAATGAAACCACTCATGCCCGGTAACGCAAGGGATGCCATAGAAAAACTGCTGAATAGTGTAAATATTTTTGGCATTGGAATAGCTATTCCGCCCATTTCGTCGAGATAAACAAGACGTATTCTATCGTAACTAGTTCCAGCTAAGAAAAAAAGTGCAGCACCAATAAATCCATGAGAGATTATTTGTAAAATGGCTCCATTAAGTCCCGTTTCAGTTATAGAACTAATTCCGATAATTATAAAACCCATGTGAGATACAGAAGAATAGGCTATTCTTTTTTTTAAATTACGTTGGCCAAGAGATGTTAAAGCTGCATAGATTATTTGCATTGTGCCGATTATTATCAACCAAGGAGAAAATATCGAATGAGCATGAGGTAATAATTCCATATTGATCCGAACCAATCCATACGCTCCCATTTTTAATAAGATTCCCGCTAGAAGCATACAAGTACTGTAATGGGCTTCCCCATGGGTATCTGGTAACCATGTATGTAAAGGTATAATGGGTAATTTGATAGCAAAAGCAATAAAAAATCCAATATATAATATTATTTCTAATGCCAGGGGATACGATTCATTAACTAATCTTTCCAAATTTAAAGTGGGTTCAGTAGAACCATATAAACCAACACCCAGAATTCCTATTAATATAAAAATGGAACCTCCCGCCGTATACAAAATAAATTTAGTAGCAGAGTATAGACGTTTCTTTCCTCCCCACACAGATAAAAGTAGGTAAACAGGAATTAATTCTAATTCCCACATTATAAAAAAAAGTAAAAGGTCTTGGGACAAAAATAATCCGATTTGACCACTGTACATTGCTAACATCAGAAAGTGAAATAATCGGGAATCCCTAGTAACTGGAAAAGCTGCTAAAATAGCTAAAGTAGTGATGAATCCCGTCAAAAAAATGGGTCCTATCGAAAGTCCATCTAGTCCCAATTTCCAGTGGAAATCAAAAAAATTAATCCATTTATAATCTTCGATCAGTTGGAGTAATGGATCATCTGGTTCAAAATGAGAAAAAAAAACATAGGTCGTTAGAAGTAGCTCTGACGTCGCTATTCCTATAGTATACCACCTGATTATCTTATTTCCTCTATGAGGAAAAAGGAAAATTAACGAACCTGCCAATATGGGAAAAACTACAATTGTTGTTAACCAGGGAAAAGAATTCGTGATAAAGACAAGATACACTTGAGCCAAAAAAACCCGCACCCGAAAATCAATGCCTTTTCGAGTGCGGGTTTTTATCAGTAAAAAATCCAAATTACATAAATGAATTGAAATGGAATTTTCTGGAACGTATCAATAAGCTAGACCCATACTCCGGGTTGTTTCATGCCATAAATAAACTCGAACGCTTAAAAAATCTGTTGGACAAGCGGATTCACATCTCTTACAACCAACACAGTCCTCCGTTCTTGGGGCAGAAGCTATTTGTTTAGCCTTACATCCATCCCAAGGTATCATTTCTAAGACATCCGTGGGACAAGCTCGAACACATTGAGTACATCCTATACATGTATCATAAATCTTTACTGAATGTGACATAGGATCTTTAATTGTTTTAATTTCATTAATTTTAATTTTCGATCTAGTTATAATTGATTTTCTAATAAAGTAAATCAAGTACATATTAAGATACTAGACGAATCGATGATTTACCAGAATTTTTTGAATCAAAATACTTCTAGCTTGGATTGGTTACTTCCTAAAAACTAAAAAATCAATCGAAAAGAGGTCTAAAATACTTTTCTGACATTATAAAAGTATGTTTTATCTTAAAGTGCGATACCTGGTAATCTAAATTGCGATTCAAATTACAATTTATAGAATTATAATTTCTAATTTTCTAATAATATAATAAAAAAATCTATTTAGAATAATATTAATATATAGATATATAGAATAAAAAATAAAGACTATTTATTCAATAAATTTGATTGATTGATACGAGTTGATTTTCTGTTACGATAAATTGATGAAACAATAGCAAGTCCAATAGCTGCTTCAGCGGCTGCAATAGCTATAACAAAAATTGAGAAAATATTTCCCTTTAATTGGCGGCTATCAAAAAAATCAGAAAATGTTACAAAATTTAGATTAACAGCATTCAATATAAGTTCAAGACACATAAGAGCCCGAACTAAATTTCGGCTCGTGATTAATCCATAGATTCCGATAGAAAATAAATAAGCACTCAAAACAAGTACATGTTCGAGCATCATTGACCAACTCCTTACCAATATAAATTGGTATTTATTTCAATATGAACAACAATTAAACACATTTGATTGACTAGAATACAATAAGTTCAAATCAAATAAAAAAATAAAAAAATGTTGGAAAAAAGAAATAAACAATCCAACTAAAAGTTTCTAAAACAATCCAAAAATAATTTAATCGAAATGGATATGAGAAAATATAATTTTTTTATTGCTGGTTTTCAAAATGAATTATTGACGCGCTACAGTAATTGCGCCTATTAAAGCAACTAAAAGAATTAGTGAAATGAGCTCAAAGGGAAGAAAAAAATCTGTTGATAAATGAATTCCGATTTGTTGACTAGTAGTTATCAAATCTTGTTCTAGAATCTGGTTTGATTTTGTAGTCCAAATAATACCATACCATGACGTATTTAGAGTAATAATAATTAATGAACCAAAAAGACTTGTACAAATCAACGAAGTGATATTATCCCCAACAGTCCACAGACGTAAATTTGTATCATATTCTGCCCCATTCATGAACATTACAGCAAATATTATTAAAACATTAATAGCTCCCACATAAATAAGGAGTTGTGCAGAAGCTACAAACTGCGAATTTGCTAGAATATAGAATAAAGATACACAAACAAGAACCAATCCCAACGAAAAGGCACAAAAAATCGGATTGTTAAATAAGACTACTCCTAGACCTCCTAATATAAGACCTGTTCCGAGAAAGACTAAAAGAAAATCGTGTATTGGTCCAGATAAATCCATTATATATAAAATAAGAGATAAAAAATCAGAATGTTTCGTGATCTTATTGAATTGAACAGGAAAAAATATTTGGGCATTCCTAATTGTTAAATTCTAATGTGTACAACTTTATATGAGTCAATTTTTTGGACCCCGCGTATTCTTTTTTTTTTTCTACTTTTGTGTAAAGTAGCTAGAACTCAAAACTATTTAAAATCATTACAGTAACCAAATTTTCAATAACAATTTGTAGGTTCACTAATATCGAATAGTTGGGATTTTAAATTTTTGACCAAGAAAAAAGTTTTCTTTTTTTAAAACTGATTTAAAAAGTAAATAAAGGAACATTAAGAATTTAGTCATTTAATAATTAGGAAGTGTTTTTTAATCATGAGATTTTTTTTTTGTTTGAGGTGAATTCAAAATAGTTCGAATTGTGTAATCATCCGTTATTGATATTGGTAAACGACCCAGAGCAATTTGATTATAATTTAATTCATGACGATCATAAATAGAAAGCTCATATTCTTCAGTCATTGATAAACAATTTGTTGGACAATACTCAACACAATTACCACAAAATATACAGATTCCAAAATCAATGCTATAATTAAGCAATCGTTTTTTTCGAATAGTAGTTTCTAATTTCCAATCAACAACGGGTAAATCTATCGGACATACGCGAACACACACTTCACAAGCAATGCATTTATCAAATTCAAAGTGTATTCGACCACGAAACCTCTCTGAGGTGATCAATTTTTCATAAGGATATTGAATAGTTACAGGCAAACGGTTAGCATGAGATAGGGTAATAATAAAACCTTGACCAATGTACCTTGCCGCGCGTACTGTTTGTTGACCATAATTGATGAACCCAGTTACCATCGGGAACATATATTAAATATCAAACTAAAAAATAAGATTTTGTTTCTTTCTCTTGTTGTAGACAAATTAAAAGTATAGTGAATAGCAAATATTATCTTTTTTTTTATAATGAAAGGAGTTGGGAAGAAGTTGTTAATAATAAATTACCTAAAGAAATAGGTAAAAGAAATTTCCATCCAAGATTTAATAATTGGTCCATTCTCAGTCTAGGTAAAGTCCATCTTGTTGCGATAGGAATGAACAAGAACAAAAAAGTTTTCGCTAATGTAATGAAAATATCAAATGTTGTTCCAAAAACTCGGTCCGCTTTAGGTATTTCAAAAAACACGGGAATAAATATATCTGGAATAGAAAAATCCCAACCACCCAAGTAAAGAACTGTTACAAATAATGATGATATTAGTAGATTTAGATATGAAGCAACATAAAATAAACCAAATTTAATACCTGAATATTCGGTTTGATAACCTGCTACTAATTCTTCTTCTGCTTCTGGTAAATCAAAAGGCAATCTCTCGCATTCTGCTAGAGAAGAAATTATAAAAACAATAAATCCTATAGGTTGTCGCCATAAATTCCACCCCCAAATACCATATTTTGACTGCGCCTCAACTATATCAACTGTACTTGAACTGTTAGATAATCATAGTCGATGATAAGATCACTCTTGTCATCGCTATTATAGAACCGTACATGAGATTTTCACCTCATACGGCTCCTCGAGAGCGATAAATAAATCTAAGGATTGATTCGATATTATTTATTGATATTCTTGTAGAATAGATAAAGTAAAAATAAACTGAAAGATCCGGAATTAAACTAATGGAATTCTGTCTGCGAGACGCGAAAATGCTTCAGAATGTATCTCATCCTTTAACTGACTCAATTTTTGTTGAGTAATAACTTAATATTTGAATAAAGTACTCCTTTTACGATTAAAAATAAAAACTTTACCTTATTTTTATTTTTTTAAAGATTTAAACATTCATTTATGACTTATGCCATGTCAAAAATGCCATTTCCATGAACATGTATATCTAAAAAAATCATTTGTTTTTGTTCATCTTATTTTTATTTCTTTATATTTAGGCTTAAAAAAAGTTAAAGGATTACTTCGTTCCTGATAGTTATTTAGTGACTGGGTGGATAGGAGCATACTCTGGATCGGAATTTCTGGGAGTACTACTTGATAATTTCTACCAATTTTAAGCCTCAATTAGTATTTCGTTTATATAAACTTCGGAGAACTTTCATAATTTCTATTACGAATCCTTTGCGTACTTTGGTGTTCCTAATTATCCACTCTTTTTACTCAATCTATATCGTAATATGGTTTTTTTATATATTTTATATATCTAGTAAAAACTCCATAAAATTTTTATTTTCAACCCGCTTCAAGTTATAATTACTAATTAATTAATAATTTTGGGAGTAAACAGTTGTGCCTGCTTATGTTTATTTGTGCTTAATCCTTGTACATAGGAAATGAGATTTTTTTTTTACTGCGAATTTATAAGCTGTTTTTTTTTCACTCATCTAACTATCCGGTTTAATTTTTTAAACTTATTCGTGAATAAAAAAATAAAGATATCCACTTAATATGTTTCTTAGAAATTAAAACTTATGCCTTAACGAATCACACGTAGAGATATTGATAACACACATAGAGTTAATGGTATTTCATAACTAATTGATTGAGCAGCAGCCCGTAGACCACCTAAAAAGGAATATTTATTATTTGATCCATATCCTGACATAAGAAGTCCAATTGGAGCAATACTTGAAATAGCGATCCATAGAAAAACCCCAATATTGAGATCGGCTAGAACAAGGTGATAACCAAAAGGAATTACTGAATAACTTAGTAAAATTGATATGACAGCTATAGAAGGTCCGATACTAAATAAACGCGTATCTCCCCTAGATGGAAGAAGGTTTTCTTTAAAAAGCAGTTTTGTTCCGTCTGCTAAAGCTTGAAGAAGTCCCAACGGACCCGCATATTCAGGTCCAATACGTTGTTGTATACCCGCGGATATTTCTCTTTCTAACCATACAATTACTAGTACCCCTATTGTGATTCCCAATACGAGAATCAAAATAGGGAAAAGTATCCATATAGTCCCAGAAATTTCTTTTAAGGATTCCAATCTGTAAAAAGAGTTGATATTTTTTATTGTGTTTGTATCAATTATCATTTCAACGATCAACTTCTCCCATAATGATATCTATGCTACCTAATATTGTCATAATATCAGCCAATTTCATTTTTTTAACTAACTGAGGAAGAATTTGCAAATTGATAAAACCAGGTGGACGAATTTTCCATCTCCAAGGAAAAACACTCTGATCGCCTATCAAAAAAATCCCCAATTCCCCTTTTGGGGCTTCGACTCTTACATAAAGTTCTTGCTTCGACAATTCAAAAGTAGGAGACGGCTTTTTACTAATGAATCGATATTCAAAATCATTCCATTCAGCATATTTTATCTTATCAAAGCGTCGAATTTCTAAATTCTCATAGGGACCCCCTGGAATTCCTTCTAGAGCTTGTTGTATAATTTTTATGGATTCTGCCATTTCACCTATTCGTACTAAATAACGAGCTAATGAATCTCCTTCTTTTTGCCATTGAACTTCCCAATCAAATTCATCATAACACTCATAATGATCAACTTTACGAAGATCCCATTCTATTCCGGACGATCGTAACATTGGTCCTGATAAGCCCCAATTTATTGCTTCTTCTTCGCCAATAATGCCTATCCCTTCAACTCGTTCTAAAAAAATAGGATTTCGCGTAATCAATTGCTGGTATTCAGCAAGTCCGATTAAAAAATAATCACAAAAATCTAAACATTTATCTATCCACCCATAAGGTAGATCGGCAGCTACTCCTCCAATACGAAAAAAATTATGCATCATTCTCATACCGGTGGCAGCTTCAAATAAATCATATACTAATTCTCTTTCTCTGAAAATATAGAAAAAGGGGGTCTGCGCCCCAATATCTGCCATAAAAGGGCCGAGCCATAACAAATGAGAAGCTATACGACTTAACTCCAACATAATAACTCTTATATAGCTAGCCCTTTTAGGTACTTGAATATTTCCCAACTGCTCGGGGCCATTTACAGTTATTGCTTCTGTGAACATAGTTGCTAAATAATCCCACCGTGTTACATAAGGTAGATATTGTATAATTGTTCGATTTTCTGCAATTTTCTCCATCCCTCGGTGTAAATAACCCAATATTGGTTCACAGTCAATAACATCCTCACCGTCTAAAGTAACAATAAGTCGGAGAACGCCATGCATTGATGGGTGGTGAGGGCCCATACTCACTATCATGAGGTCTTTCTTTGTAGTTGGTAGAGTCATAGGTTTTGTCCCGATTCATTCTTTCATGAAGTTATTTTTCCATGAATTTCAAAAAGTTCATCAAAATTCTTAAAATTAACGTGTTTTTAGCTCTCGAATATTCAATTGACTAATTAATTCTTTATAACGTACTCTATTTTTATTTGATAAATAAACCAATAGTCGTTGACGTTTTCCTAGAATTTTTCGTAGACCTCTCTGAGATGAATAATCTTTTTTATGCAATTTCAAATGTGAAGTAAGTCTTCGTATCTTGGTGGTAAAACAGAAAACTTGAAATTCAACAGATCCTTTTTTTTCTTGTTTTTTTTCAGGCGAAATCTCGGATATAAATGAATTTTTGTTCATAAATTATTAACCCTTTTTACTTTTTTTTTTCAATATAGGATATTTTATTGATCAGTAATAATAATCTTTGAACCTAGTATAGACATTTACTTTTTTTATTAAAAAATTGATACATCATCAAATTAGTATCAGATATCATAATTGCAGCCAAGATGCGTGTGCTTCTATTTATCTAGAAGATAATAGTGAATATATAATATAAATTTATCATAAATGCATTTTTACTCGCGGATACATATCTAGTCTTACTATATTAAGACGGCTACCGTTATTACTATCAAACCAATAACGATTCATACAGGTTAAATCTTCTAATCGATAAGTCGGCCAACTAAAGACTTTTAATTTTATAACTGGATTGTTTTCGTGCTCAAGATCTTGGGTTTCATCACAAAGTTGACGACAGTTTTTTATCGGATTCTTGTTGTGTGATTGTGATAAGGTATTCCTATACTTATTATTTGCATTCAAACAAATTAGACTTCTCAATTCTCTACGACGCCTAGGCGATAAAATCTTTTCAGGAACAAGTAAATCAAAATCGATTTTGTCTCCCTTTTTTTTCACCATTTGATATGTTGGAATCCATTCATCCGAATTTTTATTATCAATATTATCGATGTTTATTTTTTTATTATTTTGGTGTTTACTCTTAGGAATTAATGAAATAACTATGGTTTGATACAGACTAAATTGTGCGTTGCCCTGTAGAGACAAACGAATCGGTTCAATAATAAATATTCCCTTTTTTATCAATTGGGTAAGAGTTAAATCTTGCTGAATCAGTATTATATTCAGACTCATTTCTCGGCTTTCAATGGAGGATATTGTAATTTCTTTTGGATTTTTCAATCTAAGTAGGAGAGAATATACTTTAATATTATTCATCAATTTTTGACTCAAAGAATCAGCCCATCTCAATTGAAAAAGGAAATATCTTTTAACAAATAAATAGAGTTCTGTTTCTGGACTATTCTTATCTTGCTTTTTTTTTCTACGATTTTTTATATCTGATCCTATATCATTTTTTTGAATATCGTTTTGGTGGTTTGAGATAAGAAATTCTGAATTTTTTTGAACACCGGATTCGAGATTTCTTTGACTTATGAGTTCTTTTTCGTCTTGATTCCTATTCTCTAATTCAAGATATTTTTTGTCATTTGATATTAGAGGTGTGGTAAAAGGATTTGCTTTTTTTGTTCTATTGATGTTTTTCTTTTCACTCAAATTTTCATTTCCATTACAATTTGAAAAAAGTAACTTAATTGGTATAAACCAAGGTTTTAGTTTATATGCATTATAAAGTAATAAAAAGTCTTGGAAGAACCAAAAGCCGAGATTCGATATAGGACGGCTTAGTATTTCTTCATTCATTCCCATCCAATCAAAAAGTTTTTTTTTTTTATGGGATTGTTTGATTTCTTGATAAATTGTCCGATAAAAAAAATCTTTTTTTTCACTTTTATCAATTTTAGGTTCAGTCAAAGTATTTTCAGTATTACGACTAATATTGATCCAAGCCTCAATGTCGATTTTTGATTTAAGATCAAAACAGATAATTTTCCAATCCAAAAATTTTCTATCTGTATTTTTTTCTATATCCGTTATTTCTAAATAATTAGTGATAGGGATACCCCACCACATCTGAATTAATTTGTCTTTAAATATGCGGTAATTATAAGTATAACAAAATTCTTGGTTTTTATTTACTTGTAATGGTTCTCCATATCTATATGAATCCTTCTTATCTTCATAAAAAAAAAAATTATATGATAAAATATCATATCTATCATTTTTTTTTACTTTCTCTTTTTGATCGACAAAAAAAGAGAAAGGGTTTTCAGAATTCTTTGTATTTTTATAACTAAGTAATGGTAATGGGTTTTTTTTATATGAATGATTTTTATTTTTTTGTAAATTTATCATTTCACGCTCACAATATTCAGTGATTCGATTGTTCCATTTTTCTGCTCCTAATTGAGACCATTTTATCGGAGAAAAATCGTATTGATAATTTTTTTTTAATTTTAACCAGGTTTTCCATCGATTCAGTCCCAAATTTGGAGGTTTTTTAATCTTTAACTTAGAAAGATTTATTTCTTGTGTTACAAAATAATTTTTAATTTCATTTTTTAGAAATAAAGACCTTTCACGATATTGAAGTACAGACCTTAACTTATATAAGGATAAGTTCACTTGTGATAATTTATAAAAGACATAGGCTTGTGACAAAAAAGAAAAATCCACAAGAATCGTTGAATTCTTATTCACATGACTAAGAAAATAAAACAGTTCTTTTATAAATTGAATTGTTTTTTTATTTGTTTTCGAAGTCCTTTCTTGATTTTTTTTTTTATTGTAAAGGGTTTTTTTACTAAAATGCTTTGTTTTTGTTGATTCGAGAAAAAGTTGCATATTAATTCGGGGAATATTTAAAATATATACAAATATATCTATAAATAGACTTTCCCGAAAAATTTTTTTAAAAGAATTTAATTTACGAATTAATCGATTAATTCTTCTTTTTAATATCTGACCAAAATTTTGGATTGATTGTAATTTTTTAGTACCATAACGTGTTTTCTTAGGTTTAATAATTAATTTTAGAGTTTGGAATCTTTTTTTTTTTTCTTTTTCCGTTTTTTCTATTTTATTTTGTATTGTACTTGGTCGATTAGCCAGATCTTTTATTTTTTGATCGTCTACTGAATCTGACAAATTTGTCGGATTCATGAATCGGGTTTGAGTGTATGATTCATGAACCATAACCATATGATTATTCTCTTTTTCTTTTTTTATTTCACTAGATTCTTCTCTCAACTCAAATACCTGCATTTGTCTTAATGGAAAGCTTTTAATAAAAAAATTTTTTGTTTCATTTGAAACTTTTAGACAAAATAAAATTTTGTCTTTGACAATAACAATGACAATTTTTAAAACGCGAAAACATTTTTTTGTCAATTTTCTAATTTTTTTGTCAAGTTCTTTAAAAATAGGTTTAAAAAAAGAAGGTCGTTTTCGGTAGGAACCGAAAGGTAGTTCCGTTTCCATTCCCCAAATTGTTAAAAAACAAAAATTATTTTTTTGATTTTGTTCGGGTTTTTTCATGTGCCAAGGTTTTAGACAGAAAGGAAATAGTATCTTTATCTGAATACCATCTTTTAACCAGTTTTTAGGAAATTCCGTTTCTGATAGCTGAACACCATTATAGGTACATTTAACATGCATTTCTTGATTCCACTCTTTGAAGTCCTCGGACCACTCAGGAAGTTGGAGAAATAATATACGACCCATATTTTTTGCAATTATAAATACAGGTAATAGAACATATTTTCGAAGAAATGACTGAGTTACTAACATCAAACCCCTTATTACTTGCGCAAGTGGAATGATATCCCAAGCTTCCGCCATTTCTATTCGTACTTTTTCCTTTATTTTTTCTTCTTTTCTTTTATATTCTTTTATTTTTTCTTCTTCCTTTTCGTCTGCTTCAATATAATCATAAATTTTAAATTCGTAATTTTTTTCTATATAATTTGGAAAAATTTTTTGAATTCCTTTTGAAATGTTAAGAGAAAAAAAAGACGATTTATCGATTCTGTCTAAAAAAAGCGGTGAATGTATATTTGCTTGAAAAAATTCCCAAATAACGATTTTACGTCTTTGAACACGCATTGAACCTTTTATTATGTCTCGACGAAAATCCGATTGTTGTGAATAACGGATCAAAGCAACTTCTTCTGTTTGATCAGATTTATATTTATTCGTATCGATATTATTAATAGTATTCTCTTCATTATCAGTAAAAATAACTACACGTTTAGCTTTCCTTGAGCGAATGTGATAATTTGTAGGTACATCGTCGTCATTTTGATTTTGTCTTTCTTGCTGTTCGAAATGATCAATTAATTTATATGACCAGCATGGAACTTTTTTATTTATTTTTTGTATCCAGTTTTTTATTAATTTCTTATTTTTTTCTATGATTGCATCAACTAAAAGTTTTAAAAATGTTTCTTGATCTTCTGGAAGTAAAGAAATACCTTTCAGAGTGAATGTTGATTCCCCAGAAAATGGACTCATTAAAGGCATGAAATGGCTAATTTCTTTTGATATTGATTTTTTATTAAATGTATCTTTTTTCTGTTCAAATTCGTGGTAATTATAATCATTACGAAGAATACTATGAATCTTATTTATAAAAATTCCATCTATCCAATTTTGGACTGCAGTTTCATTTCTAATAGAGGGCGAAAAGCATTTTTTTATTATTCCACGATAGGATCCATTTAAGAAAGGATCATTTTTTTTTTGCAAATATTCCTTTTTAGTTTTCTCATTGCATAATCGAGTTTTTTTATCGAGTCCATCTATATAAAAAAGTCCTTTGTCTAGAACTGCAATTCTATTAGCAAATTCAGTGCTTAAGCTGTTTTTTTTTTGTTCATTGGTATAAATCCAATAATTGTATAGTTCATCGTATAAGAATTTGTCTGTTGTAGACAAAGAAATCTTTTTTTGTATCATTTCCCAGAAAATTGATAAACTGGGTGGATATGTAAAAGCAATTCTTTGTTTTCCATCATTTTGACATGTATAAAAAAAATATTGTGACATTTCATTTCTTACCGCATTTTCAAATCGATTGTTTTTTATATATCGCGTTGGGCGATTCCAACGTTTATAGTCGAAAAGAAGAGAAAGAAGGGGTTTTTCAAACCAGAAGAGGTTTTTCTTTTCTTCTTTAAGTATTTCTAACTTCGAAATATCTTGATTGCCAGAATAAGAAGTTGGGCTATTTTTATAGCATGCTTCTTTTAAGTGCAAGTGGAATTCATCCTTTGTTTTGTCCTTTCCATTCACTCGGATCTTTTCCGTTTCATCAATTTTGTCCGGATCCTCCTTTTCTTCCGAAAAAAGGGAAGGAGAAGGATCTTCGTCGGTGAATCCCTCTTCTTCCTGTTTAGTCTCCTTCGTTTCGGAAGTTTTTTCTATTTCTACATCTGTTTCGTCCTCACTTTCTTTTGTTTCTGAGGTTTCTTTCAGTTTCTTAGTCAAAATGGGTGACGGCATTCTGCCTAAATAGTAGACACAGGTAATAAATACGAGAATACTAAAGATTCGAGCCATAGAATTTTTAAATTCTGACACCAGATACTTATTTGATCGAATAAGTACATTAGATCTAATAGAATGATTTTGCTGTATCCAAACTAATACCAACCCAACCCATTTCATGAATAAAATGTGACCAATTAACCAACCAACAAAACTACTTGTTACAAATAACATCTTGTTGTTGCATCGAAACATATAAATGTTTACTAATCTGGCTAACATTGAACTTGGTAAAATGAAATGGTTGAATAATTGAAAAATGAGATTATTCAGGAATACACATTGAATGCTGAGATTAC